ATAATTATAATTGTCAGTAAAGTTGTTTCTTTTTTTTTTCTTTTCTTCCAATCCAAAGAATTTACTTTATGCATAGGTTATCGATTCAGCATTGGATAAGAATGGGGGAGATCCCCGTTTTTCGAAAAAAAAGGGAGGGTTCAAATCATTTTTTTTTTCGACATGAGTGTTCTCTATCGAAAACAATTTCCAACTATTCATTTTTAATTTTTTTAATTTTGAACCCATTTATCTATTAACATAGTAGTAGAAAGAGTACTTTGCTGCATCCGGACTTCAAACAGTTTAGCTTTAACCATATTAAATTAATGGCCCCACGTTATTGGTTGATAGAGAATCAAAGTCTATTTACCAATGAACCGCGAAATGCTATGGTTCTTAACGATTTTCTTATTAATTTATTCAGAAGTAATTCGCAGGACCATGCACCTTTTCTTTCCTAGTTAAACCGAAAAAAAAAAGAGGTCATCTGGTTCAATCCAGCGTATTCTTGAAATAAACAACTCGCACACACTCCCTTTCCAAAAAAAATCAATACACCAAGAACTACACTTAGATTTATTAGATTTGTTGCTAAAATATCGGTATTAAACCCGAAGCTCCCGGCGGATGGCCAGTGACCAAAAGAAACGAAAGAGTCGGTTATAGTTTTCATATGGATCTCCTCTTATTTTATAGATATAGACAGATTAATTAAATTATCTTTTTTATTCTATATATTTCTATTTTTCTATATACATATTTATATTGATATTTTCTATATTATTGTTCTTTTATGCATTTATCTGTATTCTATTCATTTACTTACCTTTTTTCGGTAATTAGAAGTTTAGAATTTCTAATAAGAATAATATTTATTATAATTTGGTACTAGGTCTCGTGTTAATTGCGAATTTTTATTTGTCCTGCAACACTTCCTAAAAAAGGTTTTGATTGGACTAAGAAGGGGGAAGGGAGAAAGCGAGTTCGTTCGTATACTACTTCCTCATTCTCAAATCAGTCCTTCCCATACCATAATTGTCCCACTAAAAATAAATAAAAAAAAAAGAAATAAAGAGTTAAATCTTGATATAATTTGAAAAAGCAAGCATCAAGCACAAGTCAATAAAATAAAAAAAATACATATTTTTAGGATTAAACAAAAGGATTCGCAAATAAAAGTGCTAATGCAACAACCAATCCATAAATTGTTAAAGCTTCCATAAAAGCCAGACTAAGTAATAAAGTACCTCGTATTTTTCCCTCCGCCTCGGGCTGTCTCGCAATACCTTCTACAGCCTGGCCTGCAGCAGTACCTTGACCAACCCCAGGTCCAATAGAAGCAAGCCCAACGGCCAACCCAGCAGCAATAACGGAAGCGGCAGAAATCAATGGATTCATAATAAATTCCTCGCAACAAAATAAAGAAATGGTTAATGATACAATCAACCAATAAACTATGACTTAATTATTTCAGCGATAAGATTTTCATACAGTCGAAACAACTCAAAATTTCAAATTGAAGTAATAAATAATATTATTAAATCATTAGAATTACTTCGATATCTGATATTTATTTTTTATTTTTAGTTTCTGCCCATTGCGTTTTTGTGAATTCATACAACCTTTTGTTTTTTCATTTCTTTCTTTATTCCGAGCCATTCAAACTCTTCGCTCCCTTTCGGGATTGAATTTCTTTATTCAATATTCAATTCACAATTACAGTTTTACAACCGAAAAGAAGGACTTTTATTGGAATCTCGATCTAAACTCCCAGTAATATGGCCGATTAGATATATCTTTTAACTAATACTAATATATAACTAACTAATACTAATATAGAACTAGTTAATGCCTAATATTCCATATACATGTCTTTCGTCCATAACGTAAACCAACTATTCGTTTCGTATCTTAGATTCAATCGGATTATAAAATCATTTTTCAAAACATCTACACAGGAAAGTTGGCTTATAGCCATTATATATTTCCCTACACCTAGTTTGATCCCGCTCTGCTAAACAACCCATTTTTTTTTTGTAATCTGTAAACTTTTCTCTTCCTTTTATTTATCATTATCTCAGATGGATAGAATCAATCTAAATGGACACTAAACGGACGAATTCCTTAGGCTGAATCATTGTAAATCATTGTATAAAAATATAAGTGATCTAAGTTGATGTAATTGATTATTTATTAATATTCAATATTTTGTTTTGGTCAATCGTTGAATTGAATAAAAAACCCGACTGAAATGGGAATGGCTCTAGAAAAGTCTAATCGCATATTGTAAACAAATCAAATCATATTGTAAACAAATCAAATTCAAATAAAGAATTCTTATTCGGATTATGACTCCTAAAATTGGAATTGAATGAATAAAACAATCAAGACACTATCACTCTAAAGAGAATATTCATTGAATTGGAAGGGGGGCTAAATTGGTAAAATGAAGTTTAGGAAAAAGATCTTTTAGATCTCTTTCCTTTTTTTTTTACAATTCTCGAATATCGTAATCTTTTTTACTAGTCCTCGAGATCGTATAGACCCCTTTGTCTAGGTATGTTTCTATTTATGTTCACCAAGGCGATTCTCTAAAAACTATTTCGAAAATTAGTCAATGATGCCCCTCCATGGATTCACCTATATAAGCCGCAGCTAAAGTTGCAAAAATAAGAGCTTGAATACCGCTTGTAAATAATCCAAGAAACATTACAGGTATAGGAACCACTAAAGGCACTAAAGAAACAAGAACAACAACTACTAATTCATCCGCTAATATATTTCCGAAAAGTCGAAAGCTAAGTGATAAGGGTTTTGTGAAATCTTCTAAAACGTTAATGGGTAAAAGGATCGGAGTTGGTTGAATGTATTTACCAAAATAACCTAATCCTTTTTTGCTAAGGCCGGCATAAAAATAGGCTACTGACGTAAGTAAAGCTAAAGCCACAGTAGTATTTATATCATTCGTAGGTGCAGCTAACTCTCCATGAGGTAACTCTATGATTTTCCAAGGTAAAAGGGCCCCAGACCAATTAGAAACAAAAATAAATAGAAAGAGAGTTCCAATAAAAGGAACCCATGGACCATATTCCTCTCCAATCTGAGTTTTGCTCACGTCTCGAATGAATTCAAGGACATATTCGAAGAAATTCTGGCCATTAGTCGGAATGGTTTGTGGATTCCGAACAGCTACAATAGATGACCCTAATAAAATAGCAATTACAACCCAAGACGTAATAAGTACTTGAGCATGGACTTGAAACCCCCCTATTTTCCAATAGAAATGCTGGCCTACTTCCACACCGGATACATCATATAGCCCCTTTAATGTGTTGATGGAACATGATAGAACATTCATATTGTCCTCTGAATGAAAAAAAAAAGGAATTATTTTGATTCAACTATCTTTTTTTTTAACGTTTTAACGTTGTCCATTTTTATTTTCTATTTTGAATAACAACTAATCACAGAATATCCCCAGTTCTTTTTATCTCTTTTGTTTTTGTGCGATTCAGAAATAAGAACCAATTCCATAAATTCATATAGTTCGCAAAATTATTTATTTATCTTATTATTCTATTTATTTATCTTTATTATTCTATTTATTTATCTTATAATTAATCTTATTTATCTTATAATTAATCAGGGATTTCGTATATAACTAGAACGACCCTCACAAATTGCAAATATTAATTTGTTAAGAATTAATCGGATTGAAGCAATAGCGTCATCATTCGCTGGAATCGAAATATCTGCCAGATCCGGGTCACTGTTTGTATCAATTAAACAAATCGTTGGAATTCCCAAAGTGAGACATTCTCGAAGAGCCGTATATTCTTCTTGCTGATCAAGAATTATTACAATATCGGGTAACCCCGTCATATATTTAATCCCCCCCAGATATGTTTTCAAGTCAGATAACTGTCTCTTCAATCGAGCCGCATCCCCCTTCGGAAGGCGGTTTAGTCTTCCTGTTTTTTGTTCCATTCTCAAGTCCCTGAACTTTTGAAGTCTCGTTTCTGTAGTGGACCAATTCGTTAAAATACCGCCGAGCCATTTTTTATTAACATAATGACACCGAGCCCTTATTGCAGCTCGCGCTACTGAATCAGCTGCTTTCTTTTTGGTACCAACAATTAAGAATTGTTTTCGGCTACTTGCTGCATCAAAAACTAAATCACAGGCTTCTGATAAAAAACGAGCAGTTCGAGTAAGATTTGTAATATGAATACCTTTACGCTTTGCAGAAATATAAGGTGCCATTCTTGGATCCCATTTTCTAGTCCCATGACCAAAATGAACTCCTGCTTCCAGCATCTCCTCCAAATTAATGTTCCAATATCTTCTTCTCATTTCTCCCCACACTTTCTCCCTCTCTTTTTTTTTTAAAAAAAAAAGAACGGGGTACCCTGAAATAAATAATTGTTCCGACGGAACTTTCCCTTTTCCCGGAAATTGGACATTGATATACGAACGAAGCGATTAATGTCTGTCTATTACATATTATCTTTATTTCTTTATTATTATTAACACAAATCCCATCTAACAAATCACAAGACAATCGATAGTTAAAAGGATAAATAGTTAAAAGGATAAATCCCCTCTCAGGAATCATTAAATCCTATAAATGATTGTTCTGCTGGATCATAGAAATTTTTGAAATGCACGAATCAAATAATTCTCGGTGGTGGAACAAGATATCTCTCCTTTCCCCCTCGAATAAATTCTTCTTTTTGATTTTCAAAGCAATACTCTTATGTTGCTTTGCGCGGTGCACTAATCTTTTGAATCCGGTACCGACGGGTATCCTACCACCTAGAACAACGTTTTCTTTCAGGCCTTTCAACCAATCAATACGACCGCGGAGAGCGGCTTTTGCTAAAACGCGAGCAGTTTCTTGAAAACTCGCCTCGGATATGAAACTTTGAGTATTCAAAGATGCTCTTGTTATTCCCAATAATATGGCTCGGTAACAGATCGCTTCCTCCAAAGCGCGTCCTGTTCGTTCCGCTCGCAATAATCCAATAAGTTCTCCGGGTAAAAAAACATTAGACATTCCATCGTCTGAAACTAAGACTTTTGATGTTATTTGACGTACAATAATTTCGATATGCCTATTATGGATCTGCACCCCCTGGGATCGATAAACCTTTTGGATCTTATTAACCAAAGAGATACGACTTTGCGCTATAGTTAACTCAGCACCAATCAAGAATCCCCAAGGAATTCCAAGAATTCTTGTTATACACCCCTTCCAACTCTCAACTCTCTTTTCTAAGTTTATTGATATTGAATCAATTGAACGCACTTCTAACACTTGTTCCACTTTTGGAAGACCCTGTGTTATATCACCAGATCTCGATTTTTCATATATAAATGTAACTAACGTATCTCCTTCATAAAGGATTTCTCCATAATGGCCGTGAACAGTTGCCCCCGGAGTGGCCAAATAAGGATTAGCCGATCTTATTACTACATAGTCAACGTAAACAATTATAACTTGGCCCGATTTTAGGTGTGGTCCGTTTTTGGCCATATATATATTTTCACAAATAAACTGCCCCGGGCTAATTATTGTCAATCTTTCTTCACAAGAATTATGATAATAATTATGAGAATTATGATAATAATTATGACGGCGAATATACCACTTCAAATTGAATGGATTCAAAACACTCTTACTGCATGGATCGGGATTAACAATTCTCTCCTTTTCATCCATTAAATAATATTTAAATACTTGAAAAGTCTGTTTTAAATTGTTAAGTTTCAGATATTTAGTTACGGAAATCGGATTATGAGTTATGAAATGGTAAAATGAATAAAAATTCGCAAATTGAAGGGCTATTCCTAAGGGGCCCAACCAATTCCTAAGTGGAATTATAGGATTTCCTTTAATTGTTTCTTTTATTACATTGTGAGAATTTACACCATTGAATAGATCCATTCGAAAACAATTAGATGATGACAAAATCATCAACGATTGACATTCGTTATTTCTATTCAACAACGTACTAAGAGTTCCTTGATTTTTTTTAAGTGATCTTGCCTTGGAATAAACGGAAGAAAATGGATTAATATTGGGACGATATAACCCATTATCAGAGACCAATCCTGACCCTGATGGATCATTCCTTTTTCTGCTGATATATGAAATAGGGGATTTCATTAAGTTGATTCTTAGAAAATCACGAATCAGACCCTTTGTATTTACTTCAACAACAGAAGCTTGGGCCCCCTCGATAAAAGAATTTTTTTTGTCTTGATCCCAATTCAAGACTAAACAAGTCCGAACTAGTTGAATACTTGTGTCAGAAATTCCCTGACGTGGTTTACCATTTCCATAAAGAATATAATTGACAACTCGAAGCTTCAGATTATCCTTTTCCTGCAATGGGGCTTGGAGGAGAAGTCTTTCTAAATTTATACCATCCGCTATTTCGAATATGACTACTGGGCGAACAAAAACAAAATACTTTTTCTTGGTAGGTGTGAAAAGTTGGACATATATCCAACTTTTCACTTCTAAGGAATCCTTAGACTTTGTTTTTACCGTTCCTGGTGGTATCAAGATACCACTGTGTCGGGATATCTTATCTGCCTCTCCCGGAAAATGGATATCTCCAGAAAAGATTTTAAGTTCTATTTTTTTTTTTTTTTTCTCCACTCGGACCAATCCGCCTACTCGACTTCTTGTATTTAAAGTAATTTGTGTATCTCCTCCAATGATACTATTATTCCGTACCATTAGGGAAGAAGATTCGGGGAAAATATACACTTCCTCTGGAATGAAAAAAAAGTGATCTACTTTCATTTGGTATTTTGGCTTAAATTCTTTGACTCCTTGATACTCAATCAAATCTTCTTTTTTGACAATTGAATGCACCCCTATAGTCCCATATTTAGTAATTCCTGAACTCTTTCTTCGGTATTGGGGATCGTCGAAAAAAGCAAAAATACTATTTCTACGGAAAATACCATTTATGGGTATTTCAAGTGAAATACTGGAGTGGGGCATTAGTTCTTTCTCTCGTTCTTGAATCGATTGGAATGGGATGATGAATCTATTTCTTCGCCTCTTTGCCAATAAATCAGAATTCCCGTGGATAATAGCCGAAGATATGAGATTACAATAGCTAGTACATATGACTCGATTAAGTTCTAAATAATCAGGAATCCTACCTTCCTTTTTACCTGAAAAATCTGAACTAAAGAATTTTTGTTTAACGTGATCATTATTTACTGAAGGGCTAGAAATATATCTTTGTTCGACAGAAAGAGAATGAACGTTCATTTGATCTTGATCCTTGTGTATCGAAAAGGGAATTATATTGGATGAACCTCCTGATAATATCCATAGATGGCTTGTTTTTGGTAAGAGATGTACATTACTATATATAAATTCAGGTGCATGGGAGACGTCAGTACTCCAGTGCATTTCGCCCTCTGAGTCGGAATAAATATGTTTTCGAACCCTCTCTTTAAAACTCAAAGTATATGTTCCCGAACGGATTTCGG